TTTACTTATTGAGTCGAACCATAGGAAAAAATTTACAGGGCTATCACCTTCTTTGGCAAGATTTTCCAATCTTTTCACAATTCCTTGAATGGTTTTTCCATCATTCAATTTCAAACAAATTGGATGAAGAGAGAAGGCCGCAGTAGAAAGCGCAATGCGCTTTCTACTGCGGCCTTCTCACAAAGCCTAATCCGCTTTCGCTCGCCGCTACTAACGGAGTCTCGGTTGATTTCCTTTCCTTTAGCTACTTAGATGTTTCAGTTCGCTAAGTTTTGAAAGTCCAAAACAGAGCGCAGCACACTAATGCGCCGCCCTGCTTGGATACGGTTTCCCGATTGGAGATCCATGGATCACAGACGGTATCTCCCCATGGCGTTTCGCTCTTGAAAGCGTCCTTCTTTCTCAATGCCTAGGCATTCATCCGATGCATTATTTTGGATACAGTAGGAATTGCACCTACCTCACTAGTCACTACCAAAATATTCGCCAATGAGACTTCTATTCATACTTCAGAATGGTGGGCTTGCCTTCTAGTCAGGTCATTTACTGAAGCGGGTGCATTCAGGCTTGAAGACGAAGGTTTATGCATTTTGTGCATATTTTTCCAGAAAAAAAAAAAAAGAAAAAACATCTGATGAAAAAAAAGGCATACGAAAATCCAGGCCACTAAAATAACTGGATCGATTAATCCCTTCATTATACTGTAAATGACTATTTCAGATCATCAATAGAATAATACGTATCTTTTATTTACATATCGCATCATTCGCATGACAAGCAGAATACAGGGTTCCTTTCGCCTAGACACAATATAATGAGTATTTGTCTTATCACACCATTTATTTCTTTATTTCAATATCTTTATAACCGAAAAATAGATCAAGAATGCGCAGAAATAACCAAGTTATGGATGCACTGCTGCTTTTTGTATAAATCCCGCTGTTCCACAAAAAACCACTTAAAATATTTGGCGGGAGTAGGATTTGAACCTACACAACATTCAGATTATGAGCCTGACGAGTTACCAATTACTCTATCCCGCGCACATAATAAGGTTTTCTTCAACGGCGCCGCAAAATATTTCTTTTTGCGCAGCAGTTCCCCGCCCGCCCTAAGTAGAGTTCTTTATTAGAAATATGTCATTTTTTTCTTGCGAGTCTCTATGATGATTCATCCGTAGGCGCCGAGTGTTGCATAGTACTATTTGGCGAGCTTAGTCCTCTAGGACCTTCGGCCTCGCGATTGATTGTTCATCACTTTCAATAGCGTTTTAGAATAATTGAAATTGGACGTTGTCCGGGCCTGGACCATGTCTCCCGAAATTGATAAATCAGTACATATAGCGTAAGACGATTTCACATTTCGAGGTCGGAATGGGATCGGGTGTTTTCACGTCTTACCATAGTGCCCGGAAGCGCGTAGCGATTGATGAATAGAGTAAAAAGGGAACTTGCTCAGTCGTAGGTTTCCTGCGTTCGATGAGGTAGACTACACAAGTGCTCTTCGGCGAGAATCGCCGATCACAGGGCTCTCTAACTTGACTTTATTTTGATTTCTTCTAAAACCCTAGGAGAAAAACCTTCGGCCGCTGAGAAGCGCCCCGGCCCCGCAAAGCCGCAGGCCACGCGTCGGCTACATCAAATTGCCGCCGGAGATGCCTTATATGGAATTTTAGTCTTTACGTATTTTTAAGTCACGGCATATATATAACATGCGAATTTCCTTCAGATTTAGAAATAAATCTAATTATTAATTATAACTTACATAAGATACGACCGCTTCTCGAGATGCTCTTAGCCGTGTTTGTTTTCTACATGGCTTGTCTAATCACAGGGCCCTGCCCTATGTTATAATGTTGTTTACTGCCCCTTTCTTACCACTTCTATCTTGACTTATTCCTTACGTACAAATAGAGCGATCGAAAGCAAGCCATGTAGACCTACTTAAATTTATCTTGCAACAAGCCGGAGCAACATACATTCGCGCGCATTCGCATTTGTGGAGCTACAACAATGAATTGAATTACCTATGATGATTCATAAGCTACTAGCATAACGGCTAATTCTACTTTGTTGATATAACATAAGAGTATAGCCACTTAGTTCGTGAACAAGATCTAGAATTACTAAAGGTGTACTTTATATGATTGATCCTTTTGTCAAAACAACATTCATTATGTTGCATTTCTAGTTATCCTAAGAAACATCGTAAATCTTTCTTTACCGTGGCCTATCATAGAAGAAGGGGATTTAGGATAAGGTTAGTGACCAGCAAAAAAAAGATATATATATCTTTTTTTTGCCTCCCGTAGGTTCAATTCTTATCCGAAAGTTCCTATCGGAAGGGGGATTTGAACCCCCGTGTGCGAATTATGATCCCGCTGTTCTAACCGACTAAACTATTCCGACATGCGAATTATTAATGCGCTGTTCTACTAATCTGCCGCTCCCTGGCTGTTGGATGATAATTCGCCTCATGCGCCCTTTAACCTGGCCCCAAT